TTGGGCTGTTCGATAATTTTCAGTCATTCATTGAATGATAAATCACCACAAGTGACGGAGATACACGATTTAAATAACGAAAGATCCAATATTTAAAAATTGTATCTAAAATGACTGGAAAAGTAGAAACAAGACCGGATATTATTTCATCATTATGAGAAAATCCAAAATCTTTGTAGACAGAGCCAATCATTAATTCCCAACCGTGGGGCGAATGGAATCCTATACATAAATCAGTTAATAAAAGAATAAAAAAGGCTTTTATTGTGTCGCTTAAGTTATATAGGAATTCTTGAACCCAAGAGTTAAGAATAACGAGTTCTTCATTACCTAGAATAGAATAACCACTTAGAATAACTAAACAGATTATATTTGTCGAGAAGTGTAAAATTGTATGGATACGATCTTCATTGTGCATCTTGATCAATTTGGTCGTTTCTTTGTAGATTTCGATACGAAGCTTTTGTAAATGCGTTTCTGGGTATTCCTTTATCATTTCCTCCAAACGAAGGAGTTCCTCTAAGTCTATGAATTTTTTTATAATACTATTTTCTTGAATATCATTCAAAAAAATTTCCGATTGCTTAATATCCCACCAATTAGTAATCCAAGATTCTAGACTTTTTTTAAATGAGAGACAGATCCACCAAGGCAAAAATACTACAAATGCAAGATATAGAAGGGAAATTAATACTTTCTTTTTTGCCATTTTTTCGTCTGTGAATTTTTGAAGTTTTAATGAACTCACCCCATGCATCGACTTTATATGATACTAATATTTCTATCAAACATAAGTTCTATCCCAAGTCATCGAGCCCATTAATCTAATTCGAGGTTTTTATTTGTGGTGCAGTAGAGTGGTTAGGTTAGTCTTTGAATATAGAAACAATAGAGAAATAGAATAAAAAAGAGCCCACTTCAAATTAAAAATGAATATTAGTTGGATTTCGAGATGAAAGAACTGCCGTTCTATTAAAGTAAGTATTTCAAAAAAAAAAAATGATAGACACAAAAATTTTAGTTTTAGAGTTGCTTTATATACGTTTAGTTTGGCTTGAATAGACATTCAGAACAAACTTCCGTTACGTTAAGTTATGGTATCAAAAATAGGGTTCTTGAGTTTTTTCCCTCTTGTAAAAGATTAAGTTTTTTTTTTTCAAAATACTTCAATTGGTACGCGCAAGAAATAGGCCAATTCAGCAGCTTTTTGCTCAATTTCTTGTGGAGTCAAATTCTCATCAGTACGCGTCAAGGGAATGGCACCCTGGCCTCTGATTTCCATATAAAGGACCCGACGAGCAAAAAGACCTTCTTTATTTTCTATTCTGATGGACTGAATATCTTTCATAAGGAATCGCAGGAATATGCGACGATTTTTTCCAGGAAATCCCCAACGAAAAATACACACTATGCCCTCTTTTATATCGAATCGATCATAACCACTACCTACATTCCACAAAATTGTGCCCCACAAGTAGGAACTAATAAAGAGACCCGCGATTCCATAGAAAGACATCACGATCCCCTGCGGAAAAAAATTTATTTGCTGAGAAGGAAGTAAAGATATAAAATTCCTACCCAAAAAACTGGAGGTTCCAACCAATACAAACCCTAATGAACCTAAAAAAAGAATGAGGGCCCAACCAAAATTACTTATTTTTCGAGATCCCGTTATAAGTTCTATCCATATACGTTCTGATCGCCAACTCATACTCTCACTAAACCTAGTTGCATTTTATTGGAATTGGAAAAATAACAAAAATAAATTTTATTTTACTTTTTTTGTCTCCGAAGTAACTCTCATCAACCAGCATTACTATGATGTGGACCTTTTATTTTAGAAAAAATTCATCGAATTACTTAGATACAAAATAAAACAATAACTTTTCTTTCATACGATTTCCTGTAGATATCCACATATAGATATATTCACTTTAGATTTCCTAAATTCTTCTCGCTACGTATCCGAAAATTGTTATAATCCATTTAACTTATCCCATATCATGTCATGTTTCCGCATACATAAGAGCTTATGCTCGAAAGAAGCCACATGTTATACCCTATTCTAATAAATAGATAGGGTTGTTATGATCAAAGTAAAATAAACAAAAAAAAAAAAGGGGATAGGATTTATTCCTATAGTATCTAAAAAATCTTGTTTTTTTGAACATGAAGAGATAAAGAAACCATTGCAATTGCTGGAAATACTAAGCCCACTAAAGGCACAAAAACGGAGGGAAAATTGTTGAGAGTTATCATTGAGTGGGTACCTCGATTTAATATTTGTACCTGTTATTTTTATTTATTGTTTTATATTAAATTTTTTATTTTAACCTTATATTGTTAATTAGATTATACTAAATAATATACTAATATATTAATATTATTATAATAAATATACCTAAGTGAGTGTATATCTAAATAAGGAATATACAAGTCTATGTTTTATTGAATTTTTTTAATAAATACATATTAAAAAAATTCAATAAAATAAAAAAAA